TATTTGTTTACTCATGAGTTGCCCAACAACTCTCTTGATTCGGACTTAGGGGATGGGTAGCTGTCACAGATGATGAATCCATTTCTTTTTCTACCCCTGTCATTCTATCATTGTTAATGCCGTCTATAATCTATAATGATTGACAAATTAAATGATTGACAAATTACAAACTTTCAGTCTTTCATTTAAATTGATATTTGTGCTTATCCTCATATCTTTTCTTTCAAAAATGTAAACTTAGGTAAGTGCTTTCTAAACATATGTATAAATAAAATATAAAAAGAACATATTTCAATTAGCCCCTTTATGCCTACTATAACTAGTTATTTCGGTTTTCTACTAGCGGCTTCAACTATAACCTCAGCTTTATTTATTGGTCTAAGCAAGATACGACTTATTTAAAATAAATTGAATAAAAAATTTTGAAAAAGAAAAATTTCTGGTTGGATTCCATATATTCTATAGTTCCTTACCGTGTCAATTGCCAATTATTAGTCATTGAGATTTATGGGCAATTCGGATTAATATTTAGGGATAGATATTACCTATCTTTTTTCCCTTTCCAAACAAATTGAAATGATTGAAGTTTTTCTATTTGGAATCGTATTAGGTTTAATTCCGATTACTTTGGCTGGATTATTCGTAACTGCATATTTACAATACAGGCGTGGTGATCAGTCGGACCTTTGATTAATTAAATGAAAACTTCATTTTTTTCTTATTATTAGTTAGTGACCTCCTCCTTAATCCACAGGAGGTCAAATTTTCATTACTGTTAAAGTTAGCGACCTTATTTCAGTGGAATTTAACCTAACAAGAACGGAATCACGCTCTGTAGGATTTGAACCTACGACATCGGGTTTTGGAGACCCACGTTCTACCGAACTGAACTAAGAGCGCTTTCTTATCACAAAAAATAGAGAAGACTTTTTTAATTATTTTTGTAACCCGAATACATCTTGCATGTATATATATCATAATATAGTTTCTAAAAATGACAGAAAGATATTATGTATGTCCAATTTATTTAATTGATTTCAATTGATTCCTCCTTACTGCTCAGAGGAGAAGTAATAGGTAGGGATGACAGGATTTGAACCCGTGACATTTTGTACCCAAAACAAATGCGCTACCAAGCTGCGCTACATCCCTTTACAATGGGTCTAATCATTGTATAGAATCCCGGTCTTCTTTTCCATAGTGGTATTTCTTCCATTGATATACACAATTTTTATTTTAATTTCTTCTTTAGTGGGCTCATATCGTATAAGATATTGTATAACATATAATAAAAGACTTATATACTATACGCGCATATGAGACGTTAAAAAGAAAAAGAAGGAGGGTTTTCAATGCGAGATCTAAAAACATATCTTTCCGTGGCACCAGTACTAAGTACTCTATGGTTCGGTTCTTTAGCAGGTTTATTGATAGAAATCAATCGTTTATTCCCGGATGCGTTAACATTCCCTTTTTTTTCGTTTTAGTTATTGATACGGGAAGAGGATTAGAGATACAATCAAATATCTGTAAGTAATCTATATATATATTATATAGATATATTTGAATTAGAATAAGGTCCGGAAGGAGAGAGAAAGAATAAAAGTCTATTCAATCTCAGTGAAAATTCAGGCTCAAATTAATAATAGAGTGAGAACGGGAATGGAAATGTGCGCCTAGGACAACAGTATCATACAAGATAGTTAAATAAGATACTGGACTGCAATTAGAAATATAATATAGTTCGAAATAATTGTATTACTTATTATTGTTTATTGTATTTACTATTCTATTGATTGCAACGAAATCTTTCCTAATTCGATTTCGAGTTAGCAACTTCTATTTTTTCTTTGTTCCTTTCTTATTCGCTTCAGATCGAAAAAATGGAAGAGTTGAGCGAATAAAAAACCAAAGGGGGTTCATGGCCAAGAATAAAGATGTCCGAGTAACCGTTATTTTGGAATGTACCAGTTGTGTCCGAAATGGTGTTAATAAAGAATCAACGGGCATTTCAAGATATATTTCCCAAAAGAATAGACACAATACGTCTAGTCGATTGGAATTAAAAAAATTCTGTCCCTATTGTTACAAACATACAGTTCATGGGGAGATAAAGAAATAGATCGAATGCAGGTCTGTCTGTCACCCTTCCAAGGAAGAGTAAAAATGACATATTATATATAGAATATTAAAATATAACTTAAAGCAAATCCTATTTCTATTTCAGTCGGATTTTAAAAATGAATTAGAATTAAGAAATAGGATTTTCATGGATAAGGAACAAACAAACCATGGATAAATCCAAGCGACCTTTTCTTAAATCCAAGCGATCTTCTCGTAGGCGGTTGCCCCCGATTGGGTCGGGGGATCGAATTGATTATAGAAATATGAGTTTAATTAGTCGGTTTATTAGTGAACAAGGAAAAATATTATCTAGACGAGTGAATAGATTGACCTTGAAACAACAACGATTAATTACTATTGCTATAAAACAAGCTCGTATTTTATCTTTGTTACCTTTTCTTAATAACGAGAAACAGTTTGAAAGAACCGAGTCGACCGCTAGAACTACTGGTTTTAGAATCAGAAATAAATAGGCTTACTCTTCAATCGAATCAAAATTCCAATATGAACTCAAACGCAGATGGATTTTTTGTTCAAAAAATCCAAAAATATGGATTTGATTGTCATGTTGTAATAAAAAAAAGATTTATTCTTCCCCAATTCTTTGATTCTTTTTTTTGTTTGAGCGCGTTCACTCATTTTGACGACTTTGTCATAGTCTCAATTTTTTATCATACTAATTTATACTATATCTTCCCGGAGTTCATTCTCCGGGGAACGTCATTTAAGTTTTTCCGATGGATTCCTTACAATCCTCTTCTTTTATGATCTCATTGGAAATCATATAAAGACAATTCCTATTTAATATAGCTATTTGTGCAAGTATTTTACGATTAAGAAGCAATTTACTCTTGTACAGATCAGTTATTAATCCACTATAACTATAGGATACCCCTTTTCCTCGAATTACTGCATTTATCCGAGTGATCCACAAACGACGAAAATCCCTCTTTTGCCTATCTCTATCCCGATGAGCAGAAACCAAAGCTCTTATTTTCTGTTGAGTAATAGTTCGAGTAAGTCTTGAATGAGCCCCCCCAAAGCTTGATGCAAATAAACTAATTTTTGTTCGACGTTTACGAGCTACATATCCTCGTTTAATTCTGGTCATTGAATAAATGAAACTTTGATGAATAACTAATTGATTTCCGTTCTTTCAGTTATTCTTTTCCTCTTTACTGGTCGATTAATAACAAAACGTATTCTTCCAATGTATAAAATAAAAATTCCAATGGCTTTTGCTACTATAACCTCCCCGACCACGATTTTTTTTAGGCATTTCACCGCTAAATAATAAATGGATACTACATATCAAAAACAAAACATAGTAAAAATGAAATATAAATGGATAAAGAGATAGTGGTTTCGTCGTTTCTATGGTTACTTCTTAAACGGTGAGGCCCTTTCTATACACCGGAACCCCTTCCTTCATATAATCAATATTATTGGTAACTTGTACAGTTCACATCCTTTGGCTCTACCCATGAATTATTTAGTAATAGGTCTTTCACAATGAGATCTAACCCATACAGTAACGGTATTTAATTATGAAAGTTAGCTAGGTAGCTGACCCTGTTAGTCCGTTCTTGCAAGAGTGGGAACATCATTTTTATAGATTTCCCCCGCTTAATGGATAACCATTTCTTACCAAAGGGGAATTGCTTCTCATCTTAAATTTAGGTGATTGGATTTGCACCAATGGAAACCATAAATTGAATACACAGGGATATAAGATATAATATAATGGATCTTTTTGATTTGTAGTTTGTAGATAGTGAGTGGAATTCCTCCATTGTATCCTATTCTATCTGGTACTGATCATTGATACTGGAAACATTTTTTCGTTTTTGTGTCCCAGCTCATGATCTGAACGCGTCGCACATACACCCTCGTACACGTTCCTCGGCGCTGAGGACATCCCCGAAGAGCGGGGGATTTCGTGACATTTCTTATTGGCTGTCGTGTTTTTCTAATAAGTTGTTTAATGGTTGGCATGCTGAATCATATACATAATAGGCTGGTTTAGATCGATCCTAACCGGATGATTATGAATTGCTTCTATTTATTCTATTAAATAAACCTAAATAAACCCGCTACGAATATAATATAAAATATAAAGAAAATCTCCAAAATGGCACGGATTGCCACGCAATCCGTGCCATTTTCATTGAACCGCTACAAGATCAACAATTCCATGAGCTTGGGCTTCTGTTGCTGACATAAAAACATCTCTTTCCAGATCTTCGGATACAACCCATAAGGGTTTGCCCGTTCTTTGTACATAAACCCTTGTGATGGTTTCGCGCAGTTTCAGTAGTTCTTCCGCTTCCAAGATAAATTCTCCCGTTTGTGCCTCATAAAAAGAGCTAGCGGGTTGATGGATCATTACCCTGATGATAAATAAAGGGTTTCTCTATCTTGCATGATGGTGAGGTGCAAACAAAAAAAAGAATTGAAGAACCGTACGGGCATTTTTTGTGCAGTGCATACGGCTCTATAATGGAATTTACTTTTACCTTTCCGCCAATAAAGAGAAAATATAGGATCTATCAGACGCAGATCGGCAAATGATCCAATTACCACCCTTCCTTTCGGGGGAGTTAAAAAATACTATGATGGTTCCGTTGCTTTATATATTTATTTCGTCTGTGATTCAGCAATCCCAAAGTTTATTTTTGAGCTAAGGAAAAACAAATCTTTTCATTTTCGTACTATTTCATAACATCCATATTTGTTAAAATCCTTCCGGTGTGAAAACAAAAAAAGGTTTGTGACGCTTAAATGGACTCCCGATAGATAAGATAAAATTGGAATACCTTATTATCTCATACTACTCTTTCGATACATAATCTAATGTTTTGAAAAAAAAAAGAGTT